GTATTTTTTATTTTTATGTCGTTAGCAAAAAGACAAATTGGCGATTCAAATCCCAGGATGGTTCATGAATTCAAAGTAAGGAGAAATAGTTAATGGTTCCAATTTGTCGACTGAAAATTCACAATGCTAATTGTCTCGTTTTTTTATTGAAAAATCAAATGTGGATTTTCAGATATGAGATAATCAACCGGGGGCGTGGATCAAATACAAAAAATGCAAAAGGGGTGTTTGTTTTAGGATATTAAGGAAAACGGAAGGCAAAAGTACAATAAAAATTCAGTAATCCTTACAATTTTTTTCATTGATTTTGTATCATTTTGGCGGCATGGCCGAGCGGTAAGGCGGGGGACTGCAAATCCTTTTTCCCCAGTTCAAATCCGGGTGTCGCCTGATCAACAAACAAAAAACTTCGAAATTTCTTCTTCTCTTCTGTTCTGCTGATAGAACCCGCAGAATGATTACCCGCGAGAAGAGGAGGAAACAGACTGTTGATACTTTGTTTGATTCGAATTCGAATAGTCAAATCAACCGGGAGAGGGGCTATCAAGACTTCACGACTCCCTTCTAACTAATGGAGTATCTAAAGAATCGATCTTGAATCCTATTGTAGAGCCGGATAGTAACCAGCTAGTAAATAGTAAATCGGATTCAATTAATCGTTTTTGATTGGAAAGGGTCGGAAGGTACTTTATATAAAATATATGATGGACTCGCGAAAATGTTGGAGTGCTTAGGTATCCAATCCATATTGGATTGGATAATTGCCTTTTATCGAAAAGGGGGTAAAAAGAAAGAATTTTTTTGTTATTTGATTCGTATTCCGGCATGTTCACACTTCCTTGGGGTGTGACTCCGTATCTTACTTGTGTTTAATCTGAAACAGAATCCACCGGGGGGTTATTTCTCAATAGTGTTTGACCAGAATCCCTTTTTGTTTTGACTCTGCGCCATTGATTCCATTATTATTAGGGAGAAATAATGGAAAAATTCCTTCGTATTTATAGAGATAGGGGACATAATTCACATGGATATAGTAAGTCTCGCTTGGGCTGCTTTAATGGTAGTCTTTACATTTTCCCTTTCGCTTGTAGTGTGGGGAAGAAGTGGGCTCTAAAAGTACAACTAATTGAGTTGAGGAATAAAACCGTAGCTTTTGTTTTATAGATCATTTTCAAACTCGTTTTTGAACTATTCAAAAAAAAAAGTCCGAATTTATGCCATTGAACTCCAACTGAAGAATCTATGAGATGAAGCATACTCTTTGAATGAAAGAGATATTTCAGCGATCCCCCTGTTTGTATTTTGAAAAGAAACGGATTCAGAGGATTGGAAGGAATAGATGTAGTAAATTGGGGTATTATGTTAATTCCAAACAAATAGAATATAATATATGGAATTCATATACACCTATACAAAGACAATTGTAGATTGATCGACAGAAGCTTAATTTATTCTAAATTTAAAACCTTATAGACTAAGAAATAGATATACACTGAGAAGTAGATAGTATGGTAGAAAGAAAGATTCATCTATTTCTTTCTGACCATACTATCAAATCAAATACAATATTGACGATTAAAGTCCGCTCATTTCATTTAAACGCGAAATGGAAACCCCCTTCATTTTTATCAAAATTTTTTTGATAAAAAATGAGAAGGAAAGTTTCATTCCATTGAATTTTCAAATTCAATAGCATTAATCATTTTGACTGACGGTTTTTACGTAAATGATAAGTAGAAAGGCGGTAGGAACTAGAATGAATAGTGCAGTAGCAATAAATGCAAGAATATTTACTTCCATAATCTCATCGGTTTTTTTACTTCACAATAACTCGGGATTTAATCCCTTAGAGATGATAAACCTTTCGTCTGTAAATTCCATGAATGAATTACTTCTCAATGGTCTTGAATCAGATCAAGATAATATCTTGAATAACAATATCTAATCTACCAAAAAAATTTGTCGTCGAGACTTGAATAGTATAATATTATAACATAGGAAGTTATTTTCTCCATACTGAATCCAAATGGAATTTGGATTCCTGACCCAATCCATCCAAAATTCCTTTTTTCCTTTGTCTTTTCACTTAGGCTAGTCACCTAGTTACTAACCTAAAAAGAAAAGCGAAAAAAAAAAGACTTAAGTTCTAAACCCCCTTTTCTTTGGGAATGAAATTAGGCCCCCGACACCCTTTCATAGTTCATAGAAAGAAAAAAGCGAATTGATGGTTTTTTGGATATTGGATCCATCGGGACTGGCGGGGCTCGAACCCGCAACTTCCGCCTTGACAGGGCGGTGCTCTAACCGATTGAACTACAATCCCAGCAAAATAAGGGATCTAGCATAAAATGAAATTCTCTTTTATCTTCGTTTTATCTTCATACGGGGTATTTCTGAAGCACAAATGGGTTATACCATCACTTGGTAGATTGGCGAATTTTTGGGCCGAGCTGGATTTGAACCAGCGTAGACATATTGCCAACGAATTTACAGTCCGTCCCCATTAACCGCTCGGGCATCGACCCAGGAAGAATCAAATTTCGGCTTATTGGTGATCCATGATCAACTTCCTTTCGTAGTACCCTACCCCCAGGGGAATTCGAATCCCCGCTGCCTCCTTGAAAGAGAGATGTCCTAAACCACTAGACGATGGGGGCCCACTTTCCCAACCGCCCTCATACTATCATCATAGTATGCTCATTTTTTCGAAATTGTCAATATAATGGAATGATTAGATTTGAGGAATCTTTCCGTTTTTCAGAATTGTATAGAATTTTCAGATTCGTCATTCCTATTCATGAATATTATGCAAGTCTTGACAAAAAGCTCAACTTAAGACTATTCTTTTAAAGAATCCCCAAAATGGATTTTGGGGAACCGGTTTTGAAAAATCTAAACCAACAAAAAAATATGATTAAGCAATTGATCCATATCGGAATTACTTTGATTACCTATTATTTTTAAATAATAATAATTAATAATATAGGGTATAAGTTGTGATCAAACAACTTCTTCAAATTGGAATGACTTTTATTTCCATTTTTAAGATTTATAAGAAAGAAGTTGTAGAATCATTTGGAGTTTTTGATTCTCTATTCTTTCTATTCTATTTCTATATAGAATTCATGTAGATCAAATAGCTACAACTACAACATAGTAATTCGTTCAATAATTAGAAAAAAAAAGCCCTTTTAACTCAGCGGTAGAGTAACGCCATGGTAAGGCGTAAGTCATCGGTTCAAATCCGATAAGGGGCTTTGGTTTTTTTCATAATTTCTTTTCAGAAAGAGTCATAGTATAGAGGTATAGAGTTAAAAAAAAGGAACTAATTGGAGAATACGTTATCATATACTGAGCTATAGTAGTTCTAATTAGAAAAATGGAACGTTTGTTCAGTAAATTTGCATTATTCTGAATAATCCTAAGCCGCCCCTTGAATCATCCAAAATTTCTACCAATCAAATCCATTGGAAATATTTGAAATCAACAAAAGAAAAAGGAAGTGGACCCGGCCCATTTAATTATGACTATATCCGCTATCCTGATATTCAAATTCGATAGAGATGAAATTTGAATTGGACCAGCTCACTCCTCTTCTTTTTTAATTTCATTTCTTTGGGCTCCAAAAGAATTTGGAGATATTTCAGATTAAACCTTCTTGTTTTGTTGCTAGCTTTTCTATGGAAATAAGGATCGTTTCCTATAGAAATACAGAGAACCCTTTATTCAATTCAAAGTAACAAGATAAGAGCCATTCCCAACATCTTTTTTTGCTTCCAGTAGAATATGAATTTCTACTAGATCTAAAATCTAAATAGATTTAGATGGATGGATAGTTATCAGATCATAGATTCATGCACCAAACATTTCTCTATTGATGCATCCGGGATTTTTGTTGTTACCAGAGTTTAATGGAGAATAGATGTGAAAAAGAGACTTTGACTTCCAGTCTTGTATTTGTCTATTGAATTGAAATTGACCGAAAAAATAGCAAACCATCTCTCTATCTAAGAGATAAGACTCAACAGAAAATTTCTTTTTTGTTTTGACCGTAGGAAGATCGACACTCGGGTTTTCCAGTTATCTGCAAGAAAAGGAGAAATAACAAAGAAGACACTCAAAGAAAAAAACAAAGAAATTGATATATATGGGATTGGAATAGTTTAGTATACCTAGAAATTCGAACAATCTAGAAATAGCTTTCTTTTTCTCAATCTCATTAACAAGATCTAAGAATAACATTATTGAATCCACCAAGGTCTGGCGGTCGGTTAATAGTGAGAGGAGGGGCGCTTGTTCCTTCAAAAGTGATTTGAAAAGATTTCTCAATTGGATAATTGGATTGATCGGTCATAAGAAGACAATTCACAATTCATATGTTTGGAAACAAAGAATAATCAAAGGGAGTTCGTGGATTTCCCTAGGCGAGTTTATGGGCCAATAACAAAATTTTTATCTTCGAAACCCCTTGGAAGGGGCAGTGCAAGAGAAATCATAGAGAAATGATCGAATCTTCCGACGCCCCGAAAATCCTATGAGGTGCTCGGAAATGGTCGAAGTAGTTGAATAGGAGGATCGCTATGACTATAGCCATTGGTAAATTTCCCAAAGACGAAAAAGATTTATTTGATAGTATGGATGACTGGTTACGGAGGGACCGTTTTGTTTTTGTAGGCTGGTCCGGTCTATTGCTCTTCCCTTGTGCCTATTTCGCTTTAGGGGGTTGGTTCACGGGTACAACCTTTGTAACTTCGTGGTATACCCATGGGTTGGCCAGTTCCTATTTGGAAGGCTGTAATTTCTTAACGGCCGCAGTTTCTACTCCTGCTAATAGTTTAGCACATTCTTTATTGTTACTATGGGGTCCTGAAGCACAAGGAGATTTTACTCGTTGGTGCCAGCTGGGCGGTCTGTGGACTTTTGTTGCTCTACACGGTGCTTTCGGACTAATAGGTTTCATGTTACGCCAATTCGAGCTTGCTCGGTCTGTTCAATTGCGA